AATGGATCCATGATAAATTCCTCGCATCAAAAAAAAGAAATGGTTAATGATACAATCAACCACTAAATTATGATTTAATTATTCCATCGATAGATTGTCATCCAGTCAAAGTAACGTAACTAAGAGTTCAAAATTGAAGTAATGAGATTATTGAATCAGCAGAACTGCTTCGATATCAATTTTTGCGTTTCTATCCACAGAGTCTTGGTGAATTCATATAACTTTTTGTTTTTCTATTTCTTTCTTTGTTTCTATTTCTTTCTTTGTTCCGAATCAATCATTCTTTAAATTCGAACTCTTCCTTCTTTATTCTTAATTTAATCTCTTTATTCACTTCACAGTTTCAAACGAAAAAACGAAAAGAAAGGCTTTTATTGGAATCCCTATCAAAATTCTTGGTAGTCGCGGGACAGATTAAGATTAGATATATCTATTTGCTCATATATAACTAGCCTAATATTACATATACACGCCCTTCTTACATAACGTAAACCAACTCTTTGTATCTCAAATTCAATTTGAATTTGATTCTAAAATCATTTTTTAGAAACATTTATTTTATAAAGAAAAGTTGGTTTATTTTTTACAGTCATTAGACAGATTCCATAGATTATATATTACATATGTTTATTTTAATGCCACCCTCCTAAACCTAAACAACGCACTTTTTCATGTTTTGTAAACTCTTCTTTTCCCTTTTATTTATCGTTATCTAAAATCGGTACAATCAATCTAATCTAAATGATCTAAATGGACGAATTCAGTAGTCTGAATCATTGCTCAGTAGTCTGAATCATTGCATATAAATAGATAGAAGTTTTACGTTCTTCATGTAATTTAGTTTTTTTCTTTTGGTTAATCGTTGGATTGAATAAAACCGACTGAAATGGGAATCGCTTTATAGAACCTTTTTTTTTATTTACAATGTGCGATTAAAAAAAATAAAGAATTCTTATTCAGATTATGACTCCTAAGATTGGGTTGAATGAAATGAACAAAACAATCAAGCCAATCTACAACGAATATTCATTGGAAGCAGATATAAATGAGTCAAGCAAATTTTAATTTTAGGAAAAAGATCTTTTAGATCTCTTTCCTTTTTTTTAATTCCAAAATATTCCAAATATCGTAATCTATTTCTTTAGATCGTATAGACTTTTTTGTCTATTTATGTATAGAGTTATGTTTACGAAGTAGATTATCTTGAGCAAGACATGCATTGCCTTGCATTAAACCGAAGAAGACTATTTTGAAACTTACTCAATGATGCCCCTCCATAGATTCACCTATATAAGCCGCAGCTAAAGTTGAAAAAATAAGAGCCTGAATACCGCTTGTAAATAATCCAAGGAACATAACAGGTATAGGAACCACCAAAGGTACTAAAGAAACAAGAACAACAACTACTAATTCATCCGCTAATATATTTCCGAAAAGTCGAAAGCTAAGTGATAAAGGTTTTGTGAAATCTTCTAAAATGTTAATGGGTAAAAGGATTGGAGTTGGTTGAATGTATTTACCGAAATAACCCAATCCTTTTTTACTAAGGCCCGCATAAAAATATGCTATTGACGTAAGTAAAGCTAAAGCAACCGTAGTATTTATATCATTCGTAGGTGCGGCTAACTCTCCATGAGGTAACTTTATAATTTTCCAAGGTAAAAGCGCCCCCGACCAATTAGAAACAAAAATAAATAGAAACAGAGTTCCAATAAAGGGAACCCATGGACCATATTCCTCTCCAATCTGAGTTTTGCTCACGTCTCGAATAAATTCAAGGACATATTCGAAGAAATTCTGACCGTCAGTAGGAACGGTTTGTGGGTTTCGAACAGCTACAATAGCTGAACCTAATAAAATAGCAATTACAACCCAAGAAGTAATAAGTACTTGGGCATGAACTTGGAAACCCCCAATTTTCCAATAGAAATGCTGGCCTACTTCCACACCGGATATATCATATAATCCTTTAAATATTTTGATGGAACATGATAGAATATTCATATTATCCTCTGAAAGAAAGAAAACTTTTTAAGAAATTATTTTGATTCCACTATACTATCTTTTTTTTTACTTGTCCGTGCCCGCTTGAATTGTATATTTTGGATTAAGAACTAATCACATAATATCCCCGCCTTATTTTTTTATTTCTTTCGTGCGATTCAGAAATAGAGTAAATTAAATAGAGTACCAGATTCCATTAATCTATGGAATTCACAAAATAGTTTCTTTCTATTATTATTAATCAGAGATTTCGTATATAGCTAGAACGACCCTCACAAATTGCAAATACTAATTTGTTAAAAATAAATCGGATTGAAGCTATCGCGTCATCATTCGCTGGAATCGAAATATCCGCGAGATCCGGGTCGCTGTTTGTATCAATTAAACAAATTGTTGGAATTCCCAAAGTGATACATTCGCGAAGAGCCGTATATTCTTCTTGCTGATCAACGATTATTACAATATCAGGTAACCCCGTCATATATTGAATCCCGCCCAAATATGTTTGCAAGTGAGATAACTGTCTCTTCAATTGAACCGCATCCCCTTTCGGAAGGCGGTTCAGCCTTCCGGTCTTTTGTTCCATTCTCAAGTCCCTGAATTTTTGAAGTCTCTTTTCTGTAGTGGACCAGTTTGTTAAAATACCGCCGAGCCATTTTTTATTAACATAATGACACCGAGCACTTATTGCAGCCCGCGCTACTGAATCAGCTGCTTTCTTTTTTGTACCAACAATTAAGAATTGTTTTCTCATACTTGCTGCATCAAAAACTAAATCACAAGCTTCCGATAAAAAACGAGCAGTTCTAGTAAGATTTGTAATATGAATACCTTTACGCTTCGCCGAGATATAAGGTGCCATTCTCGGATTCCATTTTCTGGTAGCATGACCAAAATGAACTCCTGCTTCCAGCATTTCGTCCAAATTAATGTTCCAATATTTTCTTATCATTTCTCCCCACACTTCCTCTCTTTTTTTTTTTCAAAGAAAAAAGGGGAGACGAGGTACCCTTAAATAAATAATTGTTCCGATGGAACCTTCTCTTTTCTCGGAGTTGGGCCTTGATACACGATCCAAGCGATTAATTTCTTTGCTATTTTTTATTACTATTAACAAATTACATGTAAATGTAACAAATCACAGGACCGCAAAAAATTCAAAGTACGGATCTTAGAAATCATTCAATCCTATAAACGCTTGTTCTGATGTATCATAGAAATTTTTTGAAATGCAAAAATCAAATAACTTTCTGTGGTGGAATAAAATATCTCTTATTTCCCCTTCGAATAAATTGTTTTTTTGTTTTTTTAAAGAAATGTTCTTACGTTGCTTTGAGCGGTGCACTAATCCTCTGAATCCAGTACCAACGGGTATCATACCACCGAGAACAACGTTTTCTTTCAGACCTTTCAACCAATCAATACGACTGCGGAGAGCTGCTTTGGATAAAACGCGAGCAGTTTCCTGAAAACTCGCCTCGGCTATGAAACTTTGAGTATTCAGCGAGGCTCTCGTTATTCCCAAGAATATGGCTCGGTAACAGATCGCTTCTTCCAAAGCGCGTCCCGTCCGTTCCGCTCGCAACAATCCTATTTGTTCCCCGGGTGAAAAAACATTAGACATTCCATCTTCTGAAACCAAGACTTTTGATGTTATTTGACGTACAATAATTTCGATATGCCTATTATGGATTTGCACCCCCTGGGATCGATAAACCTTTTGAATTTTATTAACCAAAGAGATACGACTTTGCACTATAGTTAGCTCAGCACCGATCAAGAATCTCCAAGGAATTCCAAGAATTCTTGTTATACACCCGTTCCAACCCCCAACTCTCTTTTCTAGGTTTATCGATATTGAATCAATTGAGCGCACTTCTAATACTTGTTCCACTTTTGGAAGACCCTGCGTTATATCACCAGATCTCGATTTTTCATATATAAATGTAACTAATGTATCTCCTTTATAAAGGATTTCTCCATAATGACCATGAACAGTTGCTCCTGTAGTGGCCAAATAAGGCTTAGCCAATCTTAGTCCTATAGAGTCGACGTGAACAATTATAACTTGACCTGATTTTAGGTGTGGTCCATTTTTGGCTATACATACATTTTCACAAATAAACTGTCCCAGATTAATTATTGTGAAGAAACATTCACAATAATTAGAATGATAATTCTGATGGAGAAAATACCAATTTAATTTGAATGGATGAGAAACGCTGTTATTGCATGGGTCCAGATTAACCATTCTCTGTTTCTCATCCATTAAATAATATTTAAATATTCGAAAAATCTGTTTGAAATTGTCAAGTTTCAAATATTTAGTTACCGAGATCTGATTATGCGTTAGTACATGGTAAAATGAATAAAAATTCGCGATTTGAAGGGCTGTTCCTAAAGGGCCCAAGGAATTCCTAATTGTAATTGTAGGATCTCTTTTAGTTGATTCGTTTATTCCATTGTGATATTTTATATCGTTTAATAGATCTATTCCAAAACAATTAGATGATGACAAAATTCCCAAAGATTGACATTCCTTTTTTCTATTTCTACTCAATAACGTACTAAAAGTTCCTTGATTTTTTTTAAGTGATTGTTGAATCCGTGCCTTGGAATAAAGGAAATAAAATGGATTAATGTTAGTGTTAGTGTGATCTAACCCATTATCAGAGATCGATCCTGAACTTGAGGGACCATTCCTTTTTCGGCTGATATAGAAAAAATGGGATTTCACTAAGTCGATTCTTAGGAAATCACGAATTAGGCCATTTGTACTTATTTTAACAAAAGAAGCGCGGGCCGCTTCGATAGAAGAACTCTTTTTTTCTTGATCCCAATTCAACACTAAACAAGTACGAACTAATTGAATCCTTGTGTCGGAAATTCCCCGAATTGATTTATCATTTCCATAACCATAAAGAATATAATTGACAACTTGAAGTTTCAAATTCTCTTTTTCCTGCAATAGATCCGAGTAGAAAAGTGTTTCTAAA